AAAAATCGTTGTTTTGGACGATACATATGTAGAAAGCCTATTTTTTTTTTCTAGTATTTATTAATAAATTTGCTCTTTTTCCCGTTTTATTTCTATAGTGGAGATAGTCGCACGTAATGACAGATCACAGCCATATTATTAAAGGCTTGTGGTAAGAATGGGTTTCGCTCTAGTGCACGAAAATAATATTCCAAAGCTTTTGTATGTTCTCCGTTTCTTGTGTGGATAAGGCCTATGTTATAGAGTATATAACTTCGATCATAGGGATCAATTTCTAGTCGCATAGCTTCATAATAATTCTGTAAAGCTTCCGCATAATTTCCTTCGGATTGAGCCGACATCCGTTACGGTCGTCGTTCGATTCAAAAAATCTCCGTTTCAGAACCGTACATGAGATTTTCATCTCATACGGCTCCTCCTTTATGTACATAATGAGACTAATACATGGAAAAAAAAGATTGAAATATTCTCATTATAAACTTAGTGGGGCTGGTGTTTTTACAAGAAATCTCTAACCAACCTTCTTGTAAAAGATCTTTCCTTAACATCAAGTCTGTTGATACTAGATAAAAAAGGGGTGACTCCAGCAATTTTTTTGTCTTAAATGCCGCTTAATTTTCAGGAATTAGTCACTTCAACAGTTTTCGATGGTTATACGGGTATCCAAAACACGAACGAGATGGGTGTTTGTTGTCCCAACCATTCTTGCTAGTCCTGATCCTCATAAGGAAAAAGAATAATTTATAACAAAGTTTTCCTGTTGTTGATTCCGAAGAGTAGTGCCTCTTCCTCTATGCCTCTTATTAGTACTAGTGGAGTAGGTTTGACCTAACACAACCATAGGTATAACCTTTCGCTCAATACTCTATAATCAACAATTGAAGCATTTGAGGTTGCATTAATCGTGGATACACGACAGAAGGGCTTGTTTTATTTACAAACTTCACCTTCAACAAGCGTAGATTTATTTCAAATAATTTTTATTCTTTATATCCCGAATAAGATAATTATCATGCAACTTTCTCCTAAGAACGTTTAAAAATATAAATAAATTAAATTATAAAAATTAATAAATTATAAAAATTAATTAATAAATTATAAAAATTAAAGATAAAGTATAAAAAAACTAAATAAAAAATAATCAAATCGCACCATCTCTGTAATAAGCAAATGCCTCTTTCTCCCCCGAAGTTGTCGGAATTATTCGTAATAAGATATTGGCTACAATCGAAAAGGTCTTATCAATAAAATTTCCAGTTATTCGAGATCTAGACATAGGCAGAAATTCATGCTATAATTTCTTTTAATCACCTTCGTGAGAAAATAATCCCACAACCAAGGGAGTTTGACAGTACGAAATAACATAAAAACAGACTCATTAAAATTAAACTTCTACTCAAATTGTTTCTTTTTTTGCAAGGAATCAATAAAAACTAATAAATAGTTGAAGATGATTAGATTTCATCCAAATGTAAATATAGTTGTATTAAGAATATCGGAAAATATTCAGATTTCATAAAAATTCAAGACTCAACGAATTTATTCGAAGCTGTAGGAAAATTCAAGAAGTTTTGAGTAAATTTTGATCCAAAGAGGAAAAAGAGTTGAATAATCGCTCTATGATGGATGAAAATAGACTAACCATTCATTTTGTGTGGTGTATATAACGGGTAGTAATACGCTATAAAATCAAATATAAAAATTCTGGGGGCCTTTCATGAAGCATGAAGTTGGAATAAATTTATGGGATAAGAAGTTAGGATAAGTGGTTCTTGTTCAAAGATCTAAAATTTTAAAGTAATTTTCGAATATTTATGAAAATAATGGTCTAAACTAAATAAAACGATTATCTAAAGGGAGCCGTTAAAGATAGTCTAAAAAAAATGATCAATCCGTGGAGTTGTTCCAATTAATTGATTTAATCCGGTATAAAAATTCCAAAATAAAATTGGAAGTACCGTTTTCGTAAACATGAATAGATACATTTTTTTATTGTTTTTAACAGTTTGTCTCACAAAATTATCTCATTTCCCCAGCCTCGACTAAGATTTGTCAAAGTTTTTTTTTCTATTTTTTTTAGTTAAAATAGAGTGTACGCATTTATCCAAAAACCAAAATTATTCACTCGATTTATTATCAATTTTATCATTATCTCATTATGTAGGAGAGATGGCCGAGTGGTTCAAGGCGTAGCATTGGAACTGCTATGTAGGCTTTTGTTTACCGAGGGTTCGAATCCCTCTCTTTCCGCCCCCGTCCCCTAATTCACCAACGTTAATGTTATTGACCGCAATATCTCAAACAAAGGACACCAGTATTCCAACAGTTAGGGCTTTCTTTGATATGGTTTCGCTATTCCTAATCCCAATTTCTGTAATATGGAAAATTTTAGAAAAAAATGGACAAGGAATTAAAAACTCACTATCAATCTATGTCTATGATAGATGAATGGGAAAAAATCCTCGGATAAAATCCCTTACTTCGAAACTCTTTATATGGGAGGATAAAATTGTCCAAATCCTTATTATTTTAGTTAGGTTTAAGTCTGACGAGAATAATATTCTACAACTAACAATTCATTTATTTTCAAACCGACCCATTTACTATCTAGTATTTCATTGACTGATCCTTTATATTTGAATGGGTGAAGGGTCAAATGTTTTGGCAATTCCTCACGGGAGGATGAATCAAGATAATTTTGAACCAGAGACTTAGATTTTTGTTCATCTCTCACTGTAATAATATCGCGGGGTTTGCAGCGATAACTTGGTATATCTACTATACCACCATTAACTAAAATATGTCTATGGTTAACCAATTGGCGGGCTTGAGGAATAGTCGAAGTTAGACCTAATCGAAAAAGGATGTTATCCAATCGCATTTCAAGCAATTGTAGTAAAACTTGACCTGTTGACCCTTTTGCTTTTCCGGCGATATGAATGTATTTAAGTAATTGTTGTTCTGTAAGACCATAATGAAAACGTAATTTTTGTTTTTCTTCTAAACGAATACGATATTGAGATTTTTTACCGGGGCGTAATTGGTTTCTAAAATCGTTTCCAGCTCTAGGCTTTTTAGTAGTTAGTCCCGGTAAAGCCCCCAGACGACGTATTTTTTTGAAACGAGGCCCTCTGTAACGCGACATAAAGACTCCTTATGAAGTTGCATTAATCTAAATGAAATATGAAATTAAACTAAAGGATAAATAGAAAAATTAAAAATACAATATAAATTTTAAATTCAATAAAAAATTTATTGAAATATTGTACTACAAAGAATAATTCGAAAGAATAATTAGATGAATTGTATCAATATCCCGGCCTTAATATATTATATAATATATCTAATTTATCGTATTAATATTAAATAGAATATTTTATATAATATAAAACTTAATTAATTTAAAACTAGTAAATACTAAAAACTCTTAAAAAATATTCTTATTATATTAATATAATAAGAATATAAACATCAAAGAAAGTAAAGGTTCTTTTCTTGATTGATTTAGTCTACATAGATAAAACTCCTCCAATTTTTTTTGAAGTTCTTAGGAGAAAATAGAAGGGTGCCATTTGGGAAAAGGAGAAGAAGCCTTTTAAATTAAATTTCTTTGATTTCACATTTTCAACTATGGAAAAAAGAAAAATCAAACAGATGGAGAAAAGCCCGCTATCGGAGTCGAACCGATGACCATCGCATTACAAATGCGATGCTCTAACCTCTGAGCTAAGAGGGCTCACATAATATAATATAAATTGTACACACATAGGAATTTAGTAAACTACAGGAATCTTAGCTATTAACTCGTCATTCTTAACTCTTCACATAACAATTAATATATCAATATAGAATTTGATCTATTGATCTTATCAAATATATGATTATCAATAATCAATATCTTAATTAACTAGTACGATTTTTTTTTATTTTTTTTTTTCTATATTTACTAATCAAATTCTATTTCTTTTAGTAATAAAAGATTTTATTCCTATTAAAATAAACTATTAATTTGATTCCATTTTTATTACATAATTGACACAAACTAATTTATATAAATTAGTTTCAATTTTTGATTTTCTATTTATAGACATTTATAATTTTAAATCGACTCTGCTAATTTATTTCAATTAGTAATTAAATTTCCTTTTAGTTATTTTTGTTCGGAAAGATAAGAGCTAAGACAAAATCAAAAGAATCGACCGTTAAAGTATTCAAAATTGCACGCTAAAAACGAAATAAATTGAGAAAAATATATGTCAAAGATATATAAATATATATATCTACGTAGAATTATACTATTAGGCATAAAAGGAGTATATATATTAGAAAATAATATAGATATATTAGAAAATACTAATAGTATTTAGTATACATATATAGTATACTAGAAAATACTAATAGTATTTAGTATACTATATATGTATGGATCAATATTGTATATTGATTGTGTATTGAATTGATGAATTCAATAGTCCGATTATAATATAACTGAAAGAAAAAGCAAAATGTTAGGATAATGATATCCTAATTACATTACAAAGTAAAAAGGGGGATATGGCGAAATTGGTAGACGCTACGGACTTAATTGGATTGAGCCTTGGTATGGAAACCTACCGAGTGATAACTTTCAAATTCAGAGAAACCCTGGAATTAAAAATGGGCAATCCTGAGCCAAATCCGGTTTTATCAAAACAAACAAGCGATAATAAAAAAGATAGGATAGGTGCAGAGACTCAATGGAAGCTGTTCTAACAAATGGAGTTGGCTGCGTTGCGTTAGTAAAGGAATCCTTCTATCAAAACTCCATAAAGGATAAACGTATTCGCACTGAAATACTCTCTCCAATGAATCAATTCTAAGTTGAAAAAAGATATCGAATCTTCATTGATCAATTTTTTTTCCATCAAAATCTGAAAGAAAAGAATTGATTAATTGGACGAGAATAAAGATAGAGTCCCATTCTACATGTCAATATCGACTCCAATGAAATTTATAGTAAG